ATGGGAAAGAGAGGGATATCTCATCTTACCAATGAGAGCGTAAAAAATGCAATTTCACCCGCCCTCTTTCTTTTCGGACGGACCAATCACTCCCTCAAAGAAGCCTATCTTTCTTTTTGTATTCGTGCAATTTTTGTCTTTATTTTAGTAGAAAATTCATAGACGCTAGATTTCTATAGACAAATAAAATGGAGAATCGAATGAATGAAACATGAATAGGAATGACGAATCCTAAATGAATAGGAAATCGTGAAAAACTGAAGGAGAATTCGGATCTCTTCATACCTATTATATTGACAATTTCCAAAAAGCGTTCATATACTAAGTATCCATATATGAAGTATCCATATAAAAAGTATCATCTACATAGCGGTTGAGCAAGCATGCCCCCATCGTCTAGTGGTTCAGGACATCTCTCTTTCAAGGAGGCAACGGGGATTCGACTTCCCCTGGGGGTAGGGTACTACGAAAATAAGTTGGTCAGGAATTACCAATACACCTAAAATGGATTCTTCCTGGGTCGATGCCCGAGCGGTTAATGGGGACGGACTGTAAATTCGTTGGCAATATGTCTACGCTGGTTCAAATCCAGCTCGACCCAACAATTCACCAATTTACCATCTCATGGTAGAACCCCCTTCTTCTTCATAAATACCCGATAGGGGGAATAAAAAAGAATCACATTTAGATCCCTTAGTTCCCTGGGATTGTAGTTCAATTGGTCAGAGCACCGCCCTGTCAAGGCGGAAGCTGCGGGTTCGAGCCCCGTCAGTCCCGACGAATCGAATAAGTACACCAATCCGCCGCTCCTCTTTCTCGGAAAGTGGGGCCTTGGGACAACATGTCATTCTCAAGGGGATTCGTCTCGTCACTTCAACGAGGACTGATTGATTGGAGAAAGACAAATGTAGATTAGTCGAATGATTGGTTGGTAGCATTATTCTTAGAGTAAATATTCCAGATGCTGAGTCTTCTTTTTGGATTGATCTCCATTCATGTAAGGAAACAAAGTCCGACTCGGGCGCATCTCCACAGATGGAATTCGTTTCTTGTATAATACAAACTGAATTTAACAAAATCTCCCCTTCTGGCTCTGTTTTTGTTTGTGTAAGCCTAATTACTAAATAGGAAGGTTACAAATCAATTGGATTCAAATTGGACACTGAGCTTTTGATAATGGAATTGAATCCTTTTTCCTTACTAGTTTTTCTATTTTTTCAGGGTCCTGTCGAAGAAAGAACAAACCCTCCACTAAAATGAAAATAACGAAAATAGTGAATTTACTGAAATATTCCATAGACATTAAAAAACGGCGTTTAGAGCTTATCTTTTTCCGCTTTGCTTGTCTTGTTCTTTGTAACTAATGGAAAGGGATGGGTGGTGAGATGATACGCTATTTGATGATTGTACAAGGGAGACCTAAGATAGGTTATAGAAACTAAACAAGAGAAAAGAATGCTACATAATGCTAACTAAAGGAATTTTTGATTGGGTCGGGAATCCTATTTTGGATTCGGTATGGATAAAAGATCTCCCTAGGTTATACTATTCAATTTTCGACGACGAATGGATTTGATCGCTTAGATAGTCTTATTCATGCTATTGATCCGAGTCAATCTCGTCGAGAGGTTATTCATTCAGTGAAGTTACATGTGCAAGATTTATTTTCTCTAGGGGATTAAATCCCGAGTTATTGTGAAAGAAAAAGGGATGAGATTATGGAAGTCAATATTCTGGCATTTATTGCTACTGCACTCTTCATTTTAGTTCCTACTGCTTTTCTACTTATTATTTATGTAAAAACAGTTAGTCAAAATAATTAATTATTTTGAATGAAACTTGATCTTATCAACTATTGATAAGATCAAATGAAAGGAATTCTCATTTTGCGTATTCTAATGAATAAATGAAATGGACGGGCTCGAATCGGCAGTCTTCGCTGAGATCTGAGAGTAGGGTAAGAAAGATTCATTGAGTTCTTTCTTACCGGACTGTATCTTAGTGGTTCTAATAAAGCTAGAGGTTTACTCTAGATCAATCTACCATATTATCTTCATGGTAGATATTTGTAGTGGCGATATTCATTTTCTATCTGGAATTGACAGAGGGCCCACTTCGATTTCTTTGATACATCTATTTGTTCCGATCAATCGGAAAGAAGCGTTTTACTTGTTATAAAATACATTCCTTCACTAGAATTCAATGCAATTTGAAAATGAAGAGATCTTGATAGTAAATCGTTCTACAATGCATTTTGAACGATTTCTAAAACAATTGATCCAGTTTGATTGCTCAACTCAATTAGTAGTACTTCTAGAGACCACTTCTTCCCCAGACTACAAGTGAAAGGGAAAATGAAAAAACTACCATTAAAGCAGCCCAAGCGAGACTTACTAGCTCCATGTGAATTATGTCCCCTATCTCTATGATAGAATTATTTGATTATTGCTCCCTAATAATAGTGGAATCAATGGTGCAGAGTCAAAAAGGGATTCTCACC